AACGGTCGATAATATCAGAATCTGATGAATCAGCCCGGGTCGGTTTACTAATGGGATGCCCTAATGTGTTACAAAAATTCGCTTTAGACAATGATCCAATCAGAGGAATAATTGGAACTATTGTCTCGAACTTCTTCATAGCATTATTTATTAGAAATGAATTTTCTAGCATTTGACTTCGTACCACTGAAGAATTTAGTCGTACGCTTGAACGATAGCCCAAAAAGTCAAGAGAATACTTGCATAATTGGTTTATATCGATCCTTCCTGGTTGAAACCACGCATAAAAATGATATTGCCATAAAGTAACAAGGTAATATTTCCATTTATTCATCAGAAGAGGCGTATCTTTTGAAGCCAGAATTGATTTTCCTTGATATCTAACATAATGCATGAAAGGATCTTTGAAGAACCATAGGATGCACTGAAAATCATTATCAAAGAAGACTTTGGCAAAATGTTCTATTTTTACATAGAAATAGATTCGCTCAAAAAAGATTCCAGAAGATGTTGACCGTAAATGAGAAGATTGATTACGGAGAAAAAGAAAGATGGATTCGTATTCACATATATGAGAATTATATAGGAACAAGAATAATCTTGGATTACCTTTTGAAAAAAGGGTAATATGTTTCTTTGGAGTAATAAGACTATTCCAATACTCGTGGAGAAAGAAACGTAATAAATGCAAAGAAGAGGCATCTTTCACCCAGTAGCGAAGGTTTTGAACCAAGATTTCTAGATGGATGTGATAGGGTATTAGCACATCCGACACATAATCTAAATGTGAAAATTTGTCCTCTAAAAAAGGAAATATGGAATGAATTGATCGTAAATTATGCGATTTTGCTATTTCTTTCCTTTCTAAGGAAGATACTAATCGTAGGGAAAATGGAATTTCCACAATGACTGCAAATCCCTCTGAGATAATTTGAGAATACAAATTCTTGTTGTGCCCAAAAAATGGATTTTGGATAGAATCATTAGCGGAAAAAATCAAAGGATTCTGTTGATACATTCGAGTAATTAAACGTTTCACAACTATTGAACTAGATTTCTTGTCATAACCTGCATTTTTGAACCTATTTAAACCATGATCATGAGCAAGTGCATAAATATACTCTCGAAAAAGAAGTGGGTATAGGAAGTCATGTTGTCGAGATCTATCTAGTTCGAAATATCCTTGAAATTCCTCCATTGGAAATTTGATTTGACCCCAAAAAGAAAAAAAAAAAGGTAGGGGATTTATTGGTTATCAAATGATACATCGTGCGATACAGTCAAAACAAGGTATTCTAGTAAGAAAAGAATAAATACCTCGTAGACAGGTAGACTCATTAACGGACTCTCTATCCTCTCTTTTTCAATCGAATTAGTTTATATTCGTTATAGGATAAGAAGATGGATTAGAAATCCTTTATTTTTCATTTCAACCCAATCGCTCTTTTGATTTTGGAAAAAAAAAATATCTTTATCAATATGCCGCTTCTTCTACACATTTATGTACAACCTAGAATAGGAAATAGCTAATAGTTAGGACTCATTAAAAAATGGATAATCATCCATTCATGGAAAAGCCCTTCCCGTACCAGGTACTAATATCTTTTTAACGTGTAATTAGATCGGGTAATCAGTCAAATTAAGAAATTATGAACAGAAGTTCGTTGCTTTTTCTTTCTTTATAATTAATTGAGGTCATAGGACTCTATCCATTTATTCATTCGACCCAACTCTGAATTAATTTCATTTTTTTCTCACTAAGAATTCAAACAAGGTTTTGAACCGATCCAGTAAGAATGAAATATTTTCAGAATTCTCTATTGATACGACATGCTGTTTTTTCCAGTCATTCCTTTCAGGATCAGTCGTGGTCTTACAAACTCTACCGAAGGTATGAACGAATCCGTTACTTCATATAAATGTGTAAAATATGCTAGCCGCACTTAAAAGCCGAGTACTCTACCGTTGAGTTAGCAACCCGAAAAAAAATTAGGATATGTAGATACAATTGGAAAAAATAAAGAAATTCAATTGCACGACGCAATCAAAACATCGAACTAGCAATAAAATTCAAATTGATTCTAAAATTATGAATCTAAAAAATAAAAATAAAGAGATCCAATAAGAATAATCAAATTTTCAGATAAAAAAAAAAGCAATTTGGATAGATTGACTCTTCTCGTTTATGTTATCCATTTTTTTTTAACCAAAAAAGACTTCTTCTTTGTATCACAAAAAATCGAATGAACCCATATATATAGATATTTTTTTTTTTTTGTGAATGAAGTAAAATAAAAAAACGAAATCTAAGAAAGAAAAATATAAGAAAGATAAATAGATCCCTTTCTACACGATCGAATTATATTTGTTCAATACACTGTTGTCAATATGAATAGTTCGAAAAAAATACAATAAAAAAAAAGTATAAATAGAGCAAAAGAAGAGGAAGGGAGTGGGGAAAGTATAGTAGAAAAAAAAACTTACACTTATACAAAGCTATATACGAATCACCCACACCCTCTTCTTTTGTATTTCATTAATTGACTTTCCTTTAATTAAGACGAAATTCCGTAAAAACAAACCCCCGCCTTCTTTAAAATATCATAAACAGTTCCTGTAGGTTGAGCGCCTTTTTCAAGAAAATATAGAATAGCAGGAATATTTAAATACGTTTGATTATTTATCGGATCATAAAAACCCACTTTCCGAAGATCTCTTCCTTCTCTTCGGGATCGAACATCAATTGCAACGATTCGATAAACGGCTCATTGGGATAGACGTAGATAAACTAGAACCCCCCCTAGAAACGTATACGAAGTTTTCTCCTCGTACGGCTCGAGAAATTAGAATATAGATATGTCTATGTATACAATTCTAATGTCAAATAGATCTATAAAAGCATTAAATCAAATAAATTAGACTATGATTATTTAATACTTTTTTTTCTTTATCAAAAAAAAAAAGAATTTGTATTCTCAAAACTCAAGTTGAGTAATTCTGAAATAGCTCAAAAGAAAACCCTTAGGCATTTGATTTTTTGAGTGGTCTCTAACCCCTTTTTCTTTGTCTCATTTAGAATCTATTCGGACTCCTTATTCTTGATCTAGTTGTCGAGACAATTAAAAAAAAAGATATTTCCTTGTTCCAAAATATTTTCTCTTTGCCTTGAATCATTGGGTTTAGACATTACTTCGGTGATTTTTAATCGTTTCAAAATGGCAGCAACATGCCCCCTTTTCTGATTTATTTCTATCAAAGAATCATAAACGGTTGATTCCCGCACGATACACTTTGGATCAAAAGAGTTTCACTAATTCCAACAAATTTTCCTTTTTTGGATTTGAAACTTGCTCGAATTGGATCCTTTCGATTTAGAAATCGAAAATAGACTACACTTACGAAGTTGTTCCAACTTATTAATTGGCACTAACCCTAGATCCTTGCCCTGAGAAATGAATCAATACTTTCTACTCGAGCTACATCACATACTGTTTACACTACAACCCAAGAAAAAATGAGGTTTCTAGTGGAACAGAACAAAGGATGTCGAGCTAAGAGCACCTTCATTCCTATAGAATCAAAAGGGTGGGTGTAAGAATCCACAACTGATCATGTCCTTCAAGTCACACGTTGCTTTCTACCACATCGTTTCAAACGAAGTTTTACCATAATATTCCTCTAGTTTGGAACTGATATGTAATTGATTCAATTAGGGAATCATGAATAGTCATTTGTTCGGTCGTTACATTGCTTTCTAAAGAAGTCTTAGAAAGAATTCAATTTCACCCTCGATTTTCTTTTTATTGGATGAATGCAATATTTTGATTTTATTTATTAATTATTAATTTCTAAATATTAGAAAGAAAAAAGCTCTTTGTATTGAATCTACATTGCATCTTCAAGTAACTTGAGAGGATATATTCAACAATCTTAGACTTCTTCGAATATTAAATACTCATAAGAAATCATTAAATTCAAATAGTTATTGAATTGAAAAAAAACCTACCCGGATATCACTATTTGATGAATAAAGTTTTACTAAAGATTACATTTATCATCATAAATAATCTATCTTTGAATTAAACCTAAATCTCAGTGATTAAAAAAATATAGATAGATAGAAAAAGAAATTTATTTCTTTTTTTCGTGGAGTGGATAAAAAAAAGTTGATGTAAAGGAAGATTTAGGCTCTTTTTCTTTCATTTCATACTGAAAAAGAAAATCATAAAAAAAAAAAAATAATTCCCTCTATCAGATAGACTGAACAATTGTCAGTGGAATGAATTATGAATATTCAATATAGAATATTTCAAATGAACGGATCAAAAATCTTTTTCAAAAAACCAAAAAACGTTATCACTGAAATAGAACGACAATAATACATTAAGCATTTCCTCATTTTACGCGTAGTTTCTTTGACTGGTGGGGGTTCGTTCAATAATTTTTATTTAAAGTAAGGAGAATAGAATATAGAATGTATGAATTACCCCCTGTCTATATTATTCCATATATTTACAATTATTTATGAGAACCAAATCAAATACGAAATGAAATACCTAAAAATGAGGTTCAAAGAAAATAGATATGTTATATGTATGTAATTGATTATTTCTTAATCCAATTTGTACAAGCACAGCTAGTGAAATTGATATCTTACATTGTTAATTAATTCTTATTATATGGCACGTAAGACTTTTCGAAATAACTAACTTAAACTTCAATATGAATATTCAATATTCAAAGTATAAGGGGATGGACATACGATGAAAAGCGCATTCAACCTCTTTCTTTTGCAATCCCCTTTTTTCTTTATTTCCAATTCTTCGAATCTATGTTCCTAGATCACAACTCGATTCAGTTCCATCTATATCTATCTTATTTGAATTTAATTTGTGAAAAAATAGGATTTAAAGAAGAATAGAATCATTAAAAATCAGAAACAAGAATCACATAATATCCAATATTTGACTCTTAAAGAGTAAAGAAGACAGTTCAAAAAGACAACCTTTCTTTATTCTGATAATAGATATTTCTATCTATATAGAGAATAGGTATTCCCTGGGACGGAAGGATTCGAACCTCCGAATAGCGGGACCAAAACCCATTGCCTTACCACTTGGCCACGCCCCATTTCGATTTCTATTCAATACTAATAAACACTAGTATTGTTTTTTGTTATTCGTCAATTCCAATCCAAAAAAATATCTATGGACTCTATTGTTCCTAGGGTTTTGACACGTGTAGAGATACAATGAAACTGAATTTATTGATCATTACATATAATTCAATTAAGATATTGTATAAAAGTATGATTTCTTCTATTCTTTTTTAATGTAAGAATTGAAGGATTTTTGATTGGTTGAGTTCAAAGAAAGATTTTTTGGTATACCTTACTCTTTTTTTTTTCATTTTTAAGGGATATCAATTATCAATAACAATAACTCAATCAAAATACAATTTCCAAGAAAAAAAAATGTTTGTTATGCTTAATATCTTTAGTTTGATCTGTATCTGTCTTCATTCCACCCTTTATTCGAGTAGTTTTTTCTTAGCCAAATTGCCGGAGGCCTACGCTTTTTTGAATCCAATCGTAGATTTTATGCCAGTAATACCCCTTCTCTTTTTTCTCTTAGCCTTTGTTTGGCAAGCTGCTGTAAGTTTTCGATGAGATCTTTAATACTGTCCTAGACATGATTTATTCGAAAAAAAAAATCGAACAATGGATAAGATCGGATAAGTCTCACAGCATGAACCCTCGATTCAAACAATTCTTAGATAGCTGCAAGAAATCTGACTCACTCTCTTTCCTTTCCTCATTCTGATTCTTTTTCATTTATTGAAAAACCCTTTTAGAGTCATCCCAAAATAGGAAAGATATTTTTTTTTTAATAAAAGACTCGACTCTTATTCCAAATGAATTTCTGAAAATTCTTTTTGATTTTTGATTTCGAGAAACCATTTTGTTTATTGGTGTCAAAATAGGATATGGGGTAGAAAAATGGAGAATCTATTCTCTTTTTTTTTTTCAAAAAAAAAAAAGATCTTGGAGATTGTGTAATGCTTACTCTCAAACTCTTTGTTTACACAGTAGTGATATTTTTTGTTTCTCTCTTCATCTTTGGATTCCTATCTAATGATCCAGGACGTAATCCTGGACGTGAAGAATAAAAAGGCCTTTCTTTTTACTTGCTTAATTTTTCAATGTTCTTACTTCGGATTTTATCTATTGTACATCCTTATTTATTATATTAAATAAAAAAAAACAAGGGAAAGGTTTTGAAAAAAAAGAAAGAAAATACCAAGTCATCAACGGAAACGGAAAGAGAGGGATTCGAACCCTCGGTACGAAAAACTCGTACAACGGATTAGCAATCCGACGCTTTCGTCCACTCAGCCATCTCTCCCAATTGAAAAAGGATAATTACTATCTTACATTACACAAAAGATAAGGCTTGAAAAAAATCCTTTCTTTATCTCTCTTTATTCTTTTTTTGACTATATTGATATATACAACTTTAATATATACTACTTTTATAAGCAGTCCCATTTAGATAAAGAAAAGGTTCTAAAGAGATATTTCGAATAAAAAAAAATAAAAAAGCAAGAATACCTCTTCTTCCGAAAGAGCTTTTTTTCTTTTCACGGCCTGGCCTGGTCAGTACCTAGCCGGGCCATTTTTTGTTCCATTCCAAATCATAGATAAAATGATTTGTTTGAAAACAAAAGTGCTTATTATTGATTATTGAAACAACAATCAGAAGAAGGAATCTTTCCATTCCTATGATATGGAATTTCATTCTATAGAATCAAAGTGTCATTTTTTATTGTATTATTATTATTCTTTCTTTTCTTTCCTTCTTTTTTTCCTTTACTGGAAAAAAAGAAAAAAAATAAGGAACTGTGGATTGTTGTGCAATGCATTCTTATGTCATAACATAAATAGTTTTATCGAGCCCTACCTGTTCTGTCAAAAATCCTCCAGCAAAAGAAAGAACTTGTTCTTTCTTTCTTTTAATTTTGAATTAGGAGTGTTCTTTTACTAATCTGATTAGGTCTACTAACATGACAAAACCAAAACAAACACACCAATGCTATAATTTTCATCATTATTTTGTTTTGGATCCTATCTTGATTACGTCCGATTACCTTTTTTTGTTCGACAAAAGTTTCATTTATATACAATAATCGCATTGTAGCGGGTATAGTTTAGTGGTAAAAGTGGGATTCGTTTTATTAATCCCTTTTATAGTTAAGGGATCTCTCGGTTTGATTTGATTCATATTCCGAAAAAAAACTTTTTTTTCTTAAAAGGATTTAATCCTTTACCTCTCAACGAAGGATTCGAGGAAGAATATACATTCTCGTGATTTGTATCCAAGGGTCAATTAAAAATTGACAAATTGGATTATTTAATTGCGAAACATAATTTTTTTTTTAATTGGATCAATACTTCCAATTTAATGAGTATTAGTAAAGGATCCATGGATAAAGATAGAAAAG